AGACGGATATTTGAATATTATAAAACATAGCAATTAATATATAATTTCGTTTTTTTTTTATCAAATATATTTTTATCAATAATCAATATCTTAATTAGATAGTAAGATTTTTTTTTGAATTAAAATGACATTGTAATATTGTAATTATTATTTTTATTATAACATTAAAATATAAATAATATTATAATAAAAAAATTCCTTTTTAGTTCTTTTTTTTATGTTATTTATGTTATTGTTATATAGGGTCTGCCCTAAGAAAAGGAGAAGAAAAAAATGAAAAAGAAAAGTGCAATTCATATAAATGCAATCCCGATCATGATGAAACATTCTGGTGTTTTCATTCGGAAAGGTGAAAGCTAAGACAAAAAAAAACGAATCGACCGTTCAAGTATTCAAAATTACACGCTAAAAATGATAGAACATAGGGGCATAGCATATTAGCATATATAATAATATATTTATGTATAACATTATTATACATTATTATATATAATAATATACATAATATATGTGTATACATAATATACATGTGGTATATGTGGTATATATCCATCTATATTGAATTGAATTTCGAATACGGAACTGATAGAATCTTTTCTTATTGGACCACCGATAGAGATGAAAGAAGATAGACAATAAACCCAAACAGGAGAAAACGCTTTCCAATATGGAACTGCTATCTAATGAATTCAACGGTTCCGGCCTAATAGAAATAAACGAATAAAGAAGAGCGGCATCAAGACCCTAATCACAAAAAAGGTGGGGATATGGCGAAATAGGTAGACGCTACGGACTTAATTGGATTGAGCCTTGGTATGGAAACCTACCAAGTGATAACTTTCAAATTCAGAGAAACCCTGGAATTACAAATGGGCAATCCTGAGCCAAATCCTGTTTTCTGAAAACAAACAAGTATTCAGAAAGTGATAATAAAAAAGGATAGGTGCAGAGACTCAATGGAAGCTGTTCTAACAAATGGAGTTGGCTGCGATGCGTTAGTAAAGGAATCCTTCCATCGAAACTCCAGAAAGGATGAAGAATAAACCTATATATACGTATACGTACTGAAATACTATCTCCAAACCAAATGATTAATGACGACCCGAATATTTTTTTTTTTTATATGTTTATATGAAAAATGAAAGAATTGTTGTGAATCGATTCCAAGTAAAAAAAAAAATGGAATATTCATTGATCAAATCATTTACTCCATCGTAATCTGATAGATCTTTTGAAAAATGGATTAATCGGACGAGAATAAAGATAGAGTCCCATTCTACATGTCAATATCGACAACAATGAAATTTATAGTAAGAGGAAAATCCGTCGACTTTAGAAATCGTGAGGGTTCAAGTCCCTCTATCCCCAAAAAGGCCCAGTTGATTCCCTAATTTTTTATCCTATACTCTCATTTCGTTATCGGTTCAAAGTTCATTATGTTTCTCATTCATTAATTTTTTTCTTTTCACAAGTCTTGTGGTATATATGATACACATACAAATGAACATCATTGAGCAAGTAACCCCGATTGTAAATTGGAATGATCATATTATCGCCCGTACTGTACTGAAACTTACAAAGTCTTTTTTTTTAAGATCTAAGAAATTCCACCAAGGCCTGGATAACACTTTGTAATCCCCTTTTCGTCTTTTTAATTGACATAGACCCAAGTCATCTATTAAAATGAGGATGATGCGTCGTGAATGGTCGGGATAGCTCAGCTGGTAGAGCAGAGGACTGAAAATCCTCGTGTCACCAGTTCAAATCTGGTTCCTGGCACATGGGTTATTTGTATGAGTATCTATTCTACAAATTGGTCGACATACATGTTCATTAATAGTATAGATCATGATACATATTTATCCATCTAAGTGGCGGCTGGAGAGATAAGATACCCCTTTCTATTTAATAAATATAGAATATTTATAGATGAGTAAAGAGTATCTAAAGTATGTAAAAGAAATATATTTTATTGCCTCTTCTTTTTATTTATTTGTTCATACTGTGTCTCCTCTCGTTCACAAAGAATGGTACTACTTCTTCTATATTACAAGTAATTGAAAGACCCCAAGCCTGGTCTAGGGGAGTTGGGGGGTACGAATAGCCAAGATTCATCTCAGATATAATACAAATAGAATCTGATCCCCTTGCATTCATTTCTTTCGATTTTCTTTTCATATTCTATTTATTTCCCCCTGTGTTGTTACTTTATGGGTTTTTCTGGACCCCATCTAAGTGATGTGCGCGGTACATAGTTCTGCATCATTAACTCTTTCATCCTATTGACTCAGCTCATATGAAAAAAGTATCTTTCAAAAATTTCAAATCGTACTGAATCCCTCTAAATTTAATTGTTTTTTTTTATTTATATTTAGTTTAGAATTTCTTTTTTTTAGCTTATCCATAATATATGAAATGAATGAAACTTCAGCTCTTTGATCTATAAAAAAAAGAACGTACAGATATTCTTTGAATATCTGGAGTTGTAGAAGTGAAGATG